GGAATAAAAGTTTCCCTCTCTATGAACGAAGAGAATAGTCAATTTATTCCTATCTATTCTATGGAATAGCTAGGAACACAAAAATTGAATCGGAAATATCGACAAATTTATGCGGAGTCTAAAGAAAAAAAAAGTCAACTGTTCCAATTTAATTTCTATCAAATTTAAATATCAGAATAGCGTATATAGTCATGATTCAATAAGTTAGGTCCACTTACTTTTTCATTTGTTAATTTCGAATCTTTCCATTCCAACGGATTTTATTCAAAAAATAGAAAATAGGAATATTTGGTGATTCGAGAGACGACTTATCTTATAATTATTCATTATAATGAATAAAAGTTCAACTTTATAACTACAGTTATAATATAGTATAACTTATTATACTTATACAGTTGTTTACTTTTGACTTTATGACTTTAAAAATATCAACAAACAATATCTCTATTCCCTATCAAATAGAAATATGATGGCCTTTTATGAAAAAACTAAACTAAAAATAAAGCCCCTTATCGGATTTGAACCGATGACTTACGCCTTACCATGGCGTTACTCTACCACTGAGTTAAAGGGGCCCTTTTAGTCAATTCTTGACATAGTCACTATGTATATACATAGAAAATGTATCTATGTACATATATTAGGACGGAAAGATCCTTTTGAATCTAATTTCTAATTAGAATTATTAGATTCTATTGACAATTTCAAAAAACTGTTCATACTATGAACATAAACAGTTGGGCATGTATGCCCCCATCGTCTAGTGGTTCAGGACATCTCTCTTTCAAGGAGGCAGCGGGGATTCGACTTCCCCTGGGGGTAGGGTACTACAAAAGGAAGTTGATCATGAATTATCAATAAGCCTAAAATAGATTCTTCCTGGGTCGATGCCCGAGCGGTTAATGGGGACGGACTGTAAATTCGTTGGCAATATGTCTACGCTGGTTCAAATCCAGCTCGACCCAATAATTCGCTCATTCGCTATGAGATGAAGATATTTGTCCTCTAGAAATGGCCGATACGCGGAATAAACAAGTCAAATTTTCTGCTATATATTCTCTTATATACTTTCTTTTTTTTATTTGTTTGCTCGATTTCGTTTTTCCGGGAAATTTTGATCATGATAATGATCTAGATTTATATCATGACCTTAAGCTTATTATTAAGCTTAATCTTTAAGTATAAATACTTAATATTAAATTAAAGTATTTATACTTAATAATAAAATAAGGAAGAAGACTCCTTTTCTTTATTGAAAGATTGATTCTCAATCGATTTGAAAATTTGAAATAAGGAAAAATGACTAGTAATTCGTGTGGTTTTCACTAAAGTGCATATTCATGTGGATATCAAAATAGTCCTTGCGTCTCTGCTCCAACACGAAAATTGAAATTCGAAATGTTTTGAATCAAATCATAAAAAAAAATCGATACTCTATACCTCAGTTTCCGGGGATTGTAGTTCAATTGGTCAGAGCACCGCCCTGTCAAGGCGGAAGCTGCGGGTTCGAGCCCCGTCAGTCCCGACGGATCCAATAACCAATAAATAAAATAGATCAATTCCACTTTCCACTTTCTGGGAGATGGAAGACAATAGAATTTCACTCTCAATAGGGATTCTTATTTCTTTTCTTTTTCATTTATTTCTCATCAAAAAAAAACCTGAAAATTTTCATTACTTCAGCCAGGACTGATTACTGGGAGAGATATGTGGATTAGTACTAGTATATATAATTTTCCATTTTTTATTGATAAGATCCTATTTAGGATTCCAAGTTTCGAATTCCAAGTCCAAGAGATACCATATGGATTGGGTCTGGTTTTTCAATTTCTTTCGCCTATCTAATGGAATAGAGTCCCATATGCTTTTCGGGAGTACATACACATATAGAATTCGTTTCTTGTACATCTTGTACAATAGACAATTTTTTTTTCTTTTTATTATAGTTATCCTGACAAAATACTTTTCAGATTAATCCTATCTCTCCTTCTGTCTCCGATTTTCCACCATCTCAATCATTAAGACTAACTAATTTCAATTTGAAACATTCTATCTCATTCAAATTACACGTTGAACTTTTCATATATGCGCACTAGTACTAACCTAAGAAAAGGGGGGAGGATATTAATAAAAGAAAGATCAAAGTTGGTTTTTGGGGTTTTGCAACCAATAGAAGTGGAAAAATGATCAGATGAGACTTCATCAGATGATTGATTGTACAAGGAAGACAGTAGGTTATGAAAAAAAAATAGAATTCCTGATCGAATCAAGAATTCCTTATTTATCATTCTATTTTTTTTTTTTTTTGATTCAGTATGGATAAAAGATCTTCCTATGTTATACTATTCAATTCGCGACGGCGAATTGATATGATAGCTCAGATATTGTTATTCATGATATTAATCCGATTCAATATCATTAAGATGGAATTCATCCCATTGAATTTACAGGCGAAATTCTTATCATCTCTATGGGATTAAATCCCGAGTTATTGCGAAGTAAAAAAAACGATGAGATTATGGAAGTAAATATTCTCGCATTTATTGCTACTGCACTCTTCATTCTAGTTCCTACAGCCTTTTTACTTATTATCTATGTAAAAACGGTCAGTCAAAATGATTAATTTGAATGAGACTTGATTTCTTTGATTAAAATAAAAAAATAGAAAGTCCAATTTCATTTCTTAAATGAGACGAGCAGGCTAGAATTAGCAGTATTCGATGAAATTTTATAGTATGGTAGAAAGATTCATATGTTTCTTTCTACCATACTATCTATTAGATTGGTGTTTTTTTTGTTTTTTGTAATGTAGAAAGTTGTACTAGAATTGAATTCTATTAAAGTAAAGTAAAGATACCGACTTAATTTAATATAGATCAATCTAGAATATGTATCTTCATATATGTTAGGTATATAGTGATCCCAATTCGATTTTTCTGCTACATCTATTTGATTGATTTGTATTGATTCTGATCAATCCGAAATAATCGAAAGGCAACTCAACTCTTATTTATATTTTACAGTTTGAATTCCTAGATTTCCTATTATTTCAAATATAAATCCCAGCATCCACCGAAAGAATCAAAGAAAGAAAAATGATATGGGTATGGCCTATATTAATAAAAAAACCAACTTAGTAATGTTTTTTTATCATTCCCAAGAACTAAGAAATAAAGTAATTCAATTGATTGACTGGTTGATAAATGATCCAAAGAATTCTATGGTATGGAAATTTCTTCGAATAATAAACCTCATTAATTTGTAATACTTAAACCATGATATGAAATGAGTCGATTTTCGAAAATAAGAAAACAAGTGATAAGTGCCAAATATGCGACTCGCCCAAGTCAAGATCTTATTATGTGTATATCTTGTTGAACAAGTTACTATGTCTATGTTCTTTCCTCTAGAAAGTACGTATATCCTTAAATATATATTATATTAAATTAATAACAGAACGGCTTTCTCTTGGATGAGGAAAACAAAAGAAAAGGGGTCTCTTGTTCCCCATTCATTGTCCTTGGATAAGAGTCCGTTCGGCGAAATAGAGAATTTAGGAAAAATTCGTTTGAAATAAATTTCCTATCATCTCTATCCCCTTTCAAAATGGAAACATAGGAATTATTGAAATACCTCTTTGATTGACATTTTTTTCTTTAAAAACACTTTGCGGAACGATCTACAAAACAATTTGATACAGTTTGATTCCTCAACTCAAAACTCAATTAGAATTAGTTAAGTAGTCTTTCTAGAGTCCACTTCTTCCCCATACTACAAGTGAAAGGGAAAATGAAAAGACTACCATTAAAGCAGCCCAAGCAAGACTTACAATATCCATGTGAATTATGTCCCCTATCTCTATGAATATGAAGGAATTATTCCATTATTGTTCATTAATAATAGTGAAATCAGTGGTACAGAGTCAAAAAAGGATTTTGATTTCGGACTATTAATTTAATGAACCAATCCAATAAAGACACATACATATAACAAATTCCTATACGATTTTTAACAGTTTATTCGACTCTTGACCAGTGGAAAAGAAGTTCTTTTTGAACTTTTTCTATTCTATAAAAAAAGCCAGTTATCCAATCGAATACCTGAGTACTCAGAGACTCTTTTGATTTGAGTTTGGATACAAAACATATTCCCCTTTTCCACAATTACTAACTACTAATTAGTTAGATATCACCTCCGGCTATCCAATCGAATTCAAGGTCCAGTCAGTAACCAACCCACTAGTAGTGGAAGGTCTATCAAGACCTCTTGATTCTCTTCCATTACTTACTATAATCTTTCCTTAAATCCTAGGCTAAAAAAACTTTCACTTTTCATTTGAGAACCCCAGATGCTTAGAATCAAGTACGTATCAAGAGACCCCGCCTCTCCTTCGGCTGGGGAACAATTCGGTGAGTTATAGATTATATCAGTCAATAAGTGATTTCGAGTCTTTTATTAATAAAAATCAGGCGACACCCGGATTTGAACTGGGGAAAAAGGATTTGCAGTCCTCCGCCTTACCACTCGGCCATGCCGCCAAAACGATACAAAATAGATGAAAATATTACCTCTTTTGGATGGATTACTGAACTTATTTTTTTTTATTGTACTTTCATTTTGAATCCCTTTTCCTTAATTCCCTTCCTACTAAAAAAAATGTTTCCTTTTATTTTGATTGGATCCATACCTTTGCAAATATATAGACTTTCAGTCACAAAAGTAAAAATTCATGATAAAATGGAACCATTAACTATTGACTTGACTGCGAATTCATGAACGATTCTTCGATTTTGATTTCAAATTATGTTTCCCTAATGACATAAGAAAATCCAAATGATAACTAATCAGTATTGCGTCTTTTCAATAAAAAAAAAAATCTTTATTTTCCTTTACTTTTTTTCATTCTCAATTTCAATTATAACAACAATTATGAGTATATGTAAACCCCGAAACCAGAACAGAGATTACACAGACAATTAAGTATCTTATATATGATATAT